TGAATAGAATATAATTTAACTTACTATAATATAATCTTAGAATAGAATCTATTATGTAGAATATATGATAATTACACGATTACCACTTGTATAATAGACTATTCTTATACTTACTATAGGTATAGTCTAAAAATGCCTACCAATGGAGTAGTATGATGAATACATCAAAGATTTTGGGGAAAGAAAAGAAGTGGTACTGGAATCATTTGACCTATATGTGCAAATGGAATTCGGGCAAATCCTTCCCCCGGAGTAGAACAAGAACCTAAAAGAATTGAAAGGGCCCATTCAGGAACAAGAAAATTACATCGAAATTGGAATTTCGATGAAACAATACATCAATGAGAAGTTAGTTAAATAAATTCATAAAATTCTTTTTGATTTTCTACATTCTAAAATATAGGGAAGGAGGGCAAAACCTCATGTTAAAAAAAAAAAGAAATAGGATTGGAATCAACACATTGATATTTTTTTCGCAATTCTTTCGAACCGTATGCATCCAAAGGTGCACGTACGGTTCCTCAGGGAGACAATTTTGCCCTAATCAACCGACTTCATCGAGAAAGATTACTTTTTTTAGGCCAAGAGGTTGATAGCGAGATCTCGAATCAACTTGTTGGTCTCATGGTATATCTCAGCATAGAAGATGGTACTAGGGATCTTTATTTATTTATAAATTCTCCAGGCGGATGGGTAATACCAGGAATAGCCATTTATGATACTATGCAATTTGTGTCACCGGATGTACATACAATATGTATGGGATTAGCCGCTTCAATGGGATCTTTCATTCTGGTCGGAGGAGAAATTACCAAACGTCTAGCATTCCCTCACGCTTGGCGCCAATGAGTTTTTTATTTGTATTTGAGAGAAAAAGAATACTATGCCTTCGCTGTATCGAATATAAATAAAATAAAGAATAAGTAATAATAGCATGGCACTTTGAGTTCGATATGAACAAACCATTATTGTTTTTTTTTTTTTTTCTAACATGAGATTTTGTATTGAGATAGTAGTATGAAAGAAGGGTTATTCCCAATTTGATTTTATGTGTCAAGCAAGAGTCAATTTCAGCGTCACAAACCATTATTCTTCCACACCAGAAGTCTCTTTCTTATTTTTATGTTATGAGAGAAAGAATAAAAAAATGGAAAAAATCATTTTCTCCTTCTTGGATCATATCAAAAAGAAACTTTGGGATTGCTAAACCACAGACAATATAAATCTAGAAAGCAACAGAACCATCATAGTATCTTTTTAACTACTACGAAAGGAAGGGTGGTAAATGGATCATTTAACGATTTGGGTCGGATAGGTTCTATTTATTCTTTTCGATAAAATAAATTCTATCGAAAAAAGAAATTCCATTACAGAGCCGTATGCAATGTACAAAAGATGCCCGTACGGTTGTTTAATTCTATTTTTTATTGTTATTTTGATTCCCCCTTAATTTAACTCAATAGTGCGATATATAGATAGAAGAACCGTTCATGATGTTATATCAATATCATCAGGGTTATGATTCACCAACCTGCTAGTTCTTTTTACGAGGCACAAGCAGGGGAATTTATCCTGGAAGCAGAAGAATTATTGAAGCTTCGCGAAACTCTCACAAAAGTTTATGTACAAAGAACGGGCAACCCCTTATGGGTTATATCCGAAGATATGGAAAGGGATGTTTTTATGTCAGCAACAGAAGCCCAAGCTCATGGCATCGTTGATCTTGTCGCCATCGAAAATGAAAATACTGGGGATTCCATAGAAATATAATAAATATATGAATTATCTGAATTCCTTTTCAAAATTTGAATTTTCCGTGTGAATAGAAATCATTCATAATAATCAACCATCAGGTTAAGATGGATCTAAGCCAACCCGCCCTATTCTATCTAGAATGAGATTCTATAGACACGCCATGCCAACCATTAAACAACTTATTAGAAACGCAAGACAGCCAATAAAAAATGTCACGAAATCTCCCGCTCTTCGAGGATGTCCTCAGCGTCGAGGAACATGTACTAGGGTGTATGTGCGACTCGTTCAGTTCAGATCATGAGTTTGAAGAAATGCAAAAATTTTTTCCATTATCAATGATCAGTACCAATGAATTAGGATAGATAAGGTCGAACACGGACATTTAATTAACTAGTATCTAAAAATGAAGATCTATCATCTACCTAATTATGTTATGAATTTATGGTTTCTATTGGTGCAAATCCAATCATTCCGTTTGAGATGAGAAGGAATTCTCCATTGGTAACAAATAGTTATCTATTAAGCGGAGGAAAAAGGTTATGCTCCTATTCCTTTTCTTTAAAAAACGGACTAACAGGGTCAGCTACCTAGCCAACTTTCAGAATGAAATGCCGTCACTGTATGGATAGCTTTTTTGTGAAAAGGACTATTACTTTCTAATTAGAATTGAAAAAAGAATTCTAATTGAAAAATGGATGGGTAGAGCCAAAGAGTGTGAACTATACAAGTTCACAAGAAAATTTGATGAAATGAAAAGCTCCGGTGTATAGAGAGGACCTCACCGTTTCAGAAGTTGCCATAGAAACGAGGTAACCCACTATTCTTTTTTATTTAGTTTAGTAGGAATAAAATTTATTATTTCCAGGCGAGATACCTTGAAGAAAGAAAAAATTGTGGTCGGGAAGGTCATAGTCGCAAAAGCCATTGGAATTTCTATTTTATATATTGGAAGAATCCGTTTTGTTATTAATCAACCGGAGGAAAAGGATGACTGAAAGAAGAGAAATCAATTAGTTATTCAAGAAAGTTTCATTTGATTCAATGACCAGAGTTAAACGAGGATATACAGCTCGAAGACGTCGAAAAAAGATTCGTTTATTTGCATCAACCTTTATAGGAGCTCATTCAAGACTTACTCGAACAATTACTCAACAAAGACTGAGAGCTTTGGTTTCCTCTCATCGAGATAGGAGCAGGAAAAAGAGAGATTTTCGTCGTTTGTGGATCACTCGCATAAATGCGGTAACTCGTGAGGATAGACTATTCTATAGTTATAACCTATTCATCCACAATCTGTACAAGAGACAATTGCTTCTGAATCGTAAAATACTTGCTCAAATATCCCTATCAAATAAGAATTGTTTTGATATTATTTCAAATAAAATAAAGGAAGAAAAGTAATAGAATCTATTATACAGGAAACAAGAATGATTGAAACAGGATTTCCCGGAGAATGGACTCCGGGAAGATAGAAGAAAAAGAAATTAAAATTTGAGTAGTAGGAATAAACGAACATCTTTCAAGAAAAAAGATTTCTTCCCCATTTTTACTTTTTCTTTTTTATAATACATATAATACAAGAATCAAATCTGGATTCTAGTTTTTTTCGAGCAAAACATTAATATGAACTTGAGTTCCGATTGGAGTTTTGAAGAGTATATTTATTTATTTTTGGTTCTAAGGCCAGTAGTTCTAGGGATCGACTCCACTCTCTCCAATTGTTTCTCATTATTACGAAAAGGTAACAAAGATAAAATACGAGCTTGTTTTATAGCAATAGTAATTAATCGTTGTTGTTTCAAGGTCAACCTATTCGTCCGTCTAGATAAGATTTTTCCTTGTTCACTAAGAAATCGACTAATTAAACTCATGTTTCTATAATCGATCCGATCCCCCGATCCAATTGGGGGTAAACGCCTACGAAACGATCGCTTGGATTTACGAGAAGGTTGTTTGGGTTTATCCATGGTTTGCTTATTCCTTGTTTGTTTATTCCTTCTATATAAAACTATATAAAAGAATCTAGAAAATAGAATCCTATTTTTTTCTTATTCATTTAAGATCCGACCAAAATAGGATTTGGTTTGTATTATATATGTTAAGATGTAAAGTTATTACTCTTCCCGCTACTTGGAAAAATCACACACACATTCCGTTCCATCTATTTCTTTATTTCCCCATGAATCGTATATTTTTGACAATAGCGACAAAATTTTCTCAATTCTAGTCGATTGGGTGTATTGTGTCGATTCTTTTGAGTAATATATCTAGAAATCCCCGGCGATTCTTTTTTGATACCCTTTCGAATACAACAGGTACATTCCAAAATCACTAGAATTCTAATATCTTTACCCTTCGCCATGAACCTCCTTTTCGTTTTGGATCGACTTCACTTTAGAACTCTCTTCATTTTCTTTTTCATCCGAAAAAAAAAAAGAATCTAGATTCTATATCTATATTAATAAATCTATATTTATATTAATAAAAATCTATATTAAGAAAAGTTATTAACTAGAAATGGAATTTGTAAATATTTTCTTTTTTGAATTCTAATAATCTAAAATAGAATTACTAGTAATTACTTAGAATATTAATTACTAGAACTCTAAAGAAAAGAGTCATATTCATTATTAGAAGAATATTAAGAATATCGTAACAATTAATTAATACAATTTTTTCTAACTAGGAATTATTCCTATCCTAATTTCAGTATTTTCTTCTTTGTATGTTAGAATTTTGTGGAACTGCGCCTGGACTGGATCCACATTTCCATTTCTTTTCCCCCAAATTCTATCGTAGATTCACTGTATTTTGACTGAGGTTCGATACACTCTTTCTCTTTCTTTTTTGGAAAGAAAAAGGGAGCGAAATCGGAGCCATGTTACGTAGAATTATATCTCAAATCTTCTTCATTTGTTCACAGATCAATACAAGAATTCAATAAGGATGAAAAAAAGGGGAATGACAAGGCATCTGGAAATAAACGATTAATTTCTATCAATAGACCTGCTAAAGACCCAAACCATAGAGTGGTTAGCACAGGTGCCGTTGAGAGATATGTTTTTATATCTCGCATTGAAAATCCTCCTTCTTTTTTTATTTTCTATTTTTTTTTTTTTTTATTTATTTTAATTCTTTATTTGTATTTTATATTGTAATACATATATAGTCCTAGTTCGATATTCTAATACTCTAATACATAAATACATAGATAACCTGATATTTTCGTTCAAGATTCTTTATTC